AGGTGGTGGGATGATATCTTGAGCAGTTACGTATCTAGGACCCCTGACGCAAATGGATGCGTCACGAGTTCCATACAGATGACTTCTCAATACAATTTCTTTCAAATTCATTAAAATTGCATGTACTGATTCTTCAATACCGACTATCGTAGAATATTCATGTGGTACCTTTTCAGATTTTGCACGTGTAATACATGTTCCTTCTATTTCTCCAAGTAAAGCCCTTCGCATTGCGATACCTATCGTATCTGCTTGGCCTTTCATAAGCGGGGCCAAAATGAAACGGCCATAATAAAGACGCTTACTGTCTGTTCTTGATTCAACACACTTCCACTGTAGTGTCCGAGTGGATACTGCTACTTCCTCTCGAACCATAATAATATTATTCTTTTTTCAGATCATTGAATCATTTATTTCTCTTGAAATCCGTTCAATTCTTATTTCTACACACGTCTTTTTTTAGGAGGTCTACATCCATTATGTGGCATAGGGGTTACGTCACGTACGAAACTTAATAGTATACCACTTCTACGAATAGCTCGTAATGCTGCATCTCTTCCGAGACCAGGACCCTTTATCATGACTTCTGCTCGTTGCATACCCTGATCCACTACTGTACGAATAGCATTTCCTGCTGCGGTTTGAGCAGCAAATGGTGTCCCTCTTCTTGTGCCTCTGAATCCACAAGTACCAGCGGAGGACCAAGAAACCACCTGACCTAGTACATCTGTAACAGTCACAATGGTATTGTTGAAACTCGCTTGAACATGAATAACTCCTTTTGGTATTCTACGCCCACTCTTACGTGAACCAATACGCCCATTCCTACGTGAACCAATTCTTGGTATAGGTTTTGTCATATTTTATCATCTCATAAATATGAGTCAGAGATATACGGATATATCCATTTCATATCAAAACAGATCCTTTATTTGTCCATCGGGTCCTTTAGAAAATCCCTTTTTCTTTTTAGAAAGATTACCCTTGTCTCTGTTTATGTCTCGGATTGAAACAAATTACTATAATTCGTCCCCGCCTACGGATCAGTCGACATTTTTCACAAATTTTACGAACAGAGGCCCTTATTTTCATATTTGTTATTCCTTACCTTAATTCCGAATCTACTCCTTGGAAGAAAATAAGTCTCTTGAAATTTTGAACCTCAATTGTATTCCCACGAAAGGAATGTTTAAAAATCCACCTACACCTAATCGTTTGAATCTTTGTTGCGAAGTCTATAAATTATACGTCCCCTGGTTGAATCATAACGACTTACTTCGATTTTTACTCTATCTCCTGGTAGTATCCGTATAAAACTTCGTCGGATCCTCCCCGAAACATAACCTAGAATCAGATCTTCATTATCTAAACGAACCCGGAACATACCATTGGGAAGTGATTCAGTAATTAAACCTTCATGAATCAATTTTTGTTCTTTCATTCCAGGTAACCCCCTTGAAGTATCAACTAATGGAGGAGGAGTGATATTAAACAACCCGTCTTTCCTCTCCTTTTTCACAAATAGGAAGTTACGGATCAACTTCGGATACCAGAAGGATCACCATATATAACACAAAACTTCTCCTCCAATTCCTTCTAGTCGAGCTTCTCGATCTGTCATTATACCTCTAGAAGTAGAAAGAATTACAATCCCCATTCCACCTAAAATCCTAGGAATTCGTTGATAGTTGGAATAGATTCGTAGACCGGGTCGGCTGATACGCTTTAAAATATTTCTATATGTTCCTTTCCTATTTCTTCTATGCCGCAGGGTTGAAACCAAGAAATATTTGTTGTTTTCCCGATGTTTCCTAACGTTTTCAATAAAACCTTCTCGTAGAAGTATTTTAACAACGCTTTCGGTCATATTAGTAGATGCTATTCGAACTGTTCCTTTTTTATCCATGTCGGCATTTCTTATAGAAGTTAATATATCGGCAATAGTGTCCCTACCCATGACGAACTATAATTATTGGTGCCTCCTAATTTTGATATAATCAACATGTTACGTTTTTTTTTTATGTGAATTTTTGATTCTTTATTTATGAATTATTAAAAGTATATGCGTGAAACAAAATCTACTAATTGATCCATTTCAGATACCCTACTATATCATGGTCTCATCTACTAGTATTTATAATACCTCAGGAGCTAATGAGACTATTTTAGTGAAATTCAACTGTCTCAATTCTCGAGCGATCGCTCCAAAAACCCGAGTTCCTTTTGGATTTCCTTCTTGATCAATGACAACTGCTGCATTGTCATCATATCGTATTATCATACCGTTGTCACGTCTGAGTTCTTTACATGTACGTACAATTACAGCTCTGATCACTTCTGATCTTTCGAGAGGCATATTGGGCACTGCTTCTTTTATTACAGCAACAATAACGTCACCAATATGAGCATATCGGTGATTACTAGCTCCTATGATTCGAATACACATCAATTCTCGAGCCCCGCTGTTGTCCGCTACATTCAAATGGGTCTGAGGTTGAATCATATCATTTTTTTTTTAATCTGTTTTTTCAATGCAAAGGTCGAAGGAAAAAAGAAAGAAATATTGTCTGTCCAGAAATAAAGAAATCCGCGATTGTTTTTTTCATCATAAATACCCCTTTGGTTCCACATCCCTATCCTGAAATAATGAATTGCGTTCGTATAGGCATTTTGCACGCAGCTATTTTAATAGCTGCTCTGGCTACAGTTTCCGATACTCCGCCCATTTCATAAAGTATTCGACCCGGCTTAACAACAGATACCCAATATTCGGGAGATCCCTTCCCCGAACCCATACGGGTTTCCGTAGGTCTTACTGTAACGGGTTTGTCGGGAAATATACGGACCCATATTTTTCCACCACGGCGCGCATATCGTGTCATTGCTCGTCGCCCTGCTTCTATTTGTCTAGATGTGATCCAAGCGGGTTCAAGTGCCTGAAGAGCATATCTACCGAAACAAATATGATTGCCTCGATAAGATATTCCCTTCATTCTTCCTCTATGTTGTTTACGGAATCTGGTTCTTTTGGGGTTATAGTTGATGGTTGTTTCTCAACCTCATCTCTACTACAGAACCGGACATGAGAGTTTCTTCTCATCCAGCTCCTCGCGAATGAAACGATTCAATAATATTACAGATACACATGTATTTATTGAATAATACACTAAATCATGGGATTTATTGATATTGAATCTGTCACGTAGGAATCTGTATATCTTGTATATATAGCTAGACGTATATTTCTATATATAGAAGATAATGCCTTTGCTTTATTTTTATAACGAATCCTTGACCTTTACCGAATCGGCCAAAATTTTGCAATTCAATAAGGGTTTCGCGGGCGAATATTTACTCTTTCAATATTTGTTTCATTCGTAGGGTCAACCCATGGCCTCTCAGAATAAATCAATTGGTTCCTGGTTGGTTCCGCCATCCCACCCAATGAATCATTAGGATTCGTTTTCAATAGAATCTTCTGCAGTCACAGGTTCCGTCGTTCCCATAGCTTCTCCATTAATGGCTAGGCCTGAACTCTGCAATGGAGCTCCTCAATTCAAGTTCGTTCCCAAGTCAATCTCCTCAGTCTCTATTGACTCGAGGCTCTTTATTATTGGTATTTTTCCTATGAACCGTATTCATCTAATTATGGACGAATCAGTATTGATGCTTTATCACACTGCCTTTTATGAGATGATTCATAATAGACCATACATATTGGAATCATATACCATTGATATTCTCCTTCTCTCTTTCTCTCGTCCTTCCATTTACCCACATCCCTCTATTTTCGCTTCACAATCCATAATCAGATTGATTTTTCCTTTATGGAAAAAAGATTTCAGTTGCTACAACTATATGATTGACACATCATATAGTGACTGGTTCCTTGGATCTCGATAATACGAAGCAATGAGCTGGTTCTAAGTTCTATAGTTATTAGTTAGGGGCCAGTCCTTTTTTTTTGAATCCCAACTCTAAAGAAAAACCAACGAGTCACACACTAAGCATAGCAATTCTACCAAATGATCAATCCAATTTTTATTCAACCCTATAGAATTAGAATTGCTCATTTTTCATTGAAGGGAAAAAGAATAGTTTGTCGTTTTTTGTTCTATCACTGGATAGAATGGCAAGGAAAGGCCCATTATTGCTCGTCTACAAATATCCAAATTTTGATGCCTAATACCCCATAGATAGTTCGAACTGTATGGGAACAATGATCAATTTTAGCTCGAATGGTTTGTAGGGGAACCCTACCTTCTCTGATCCATTCGACACGTGCAATTTCTTTTCCGTCGATACGTCCTGCAATTTGTACTTGAATTCCTTTTGTATCCGCTTGTTCAGCTAATTCAATAGCTTTTTTCATTGCCTTTCGAAAGGAAACTCTATTCTTTAATTGTAGAGCTATATATTCTGCAAGAATATTAGGTTGTCCATAAGGTTTTGCAACTCTTGTGATAGCAATGTTAAGTCTCCGGTTCACAGAATGAAATCCTTTTTGTACATTGATCTGTAATTCTTCGATTCCTCGTGTTCGACCCTCTATTAACAAATTTGGAAATCCAATATAGATTATGACCTGGATCAGATCGATTTTTTTTTGAATCTCTATATGTGCAATTCCTTCGAAACCCGAGGATATTCTCCTATTTTTTTGTACATAATTCTTGATACAATCTCGTATTTTTTCATCTTCCTGGAGACCTATGGAATAATTTTTTGGTTGCGCGAACCAAAGGGATCTATGCTTTTGGTTTTCCCCACCAAGTCGGAAACCAAGGGGATTTATTTTTTTGCCCATATTTTTCTTCTCTCTCTTTCTCTTTTTTTTCTCTCTCTTTCTCCAAATATCTCTCTATTATAGGATCTTTCCATTGATCCTTTGTTTCTAAATATATATCCTGATCCGTTTTCTTTTTAGAGCTATCCCTCACTACAATAATTATATGACAGGTGGGTCTTTTTATCGGATAACTACGTCCTCGAGCCCGAGG